GCTCTGTAGGATTTGAACCTACGACATCGGGTTTTGGAGACCCACGTTCTACCGAACTGAACTAAGAGCGCTTTCTTATCACAACGGAAAAGACTATAAGGAGGGGGATTCTTTTTTTTTTTCTAACGCCAATAAATATTTCTTGCATGTGTATACTATCACATATCATTAAAGATTATGTATGTCCAAATTGAATCGATCAAAATGGATCTCTCGTTACTGTTCCTCTGAACAGTAATAGGTAGGGATGACAGGATTTGAACCCGTGACATTTTGTACCCAAAACAAACGCGCTACCAAGCTGCGCTACATCCCTTTCAATTGGTCTACAGTATCATTGTATAGAATCCCCGTCTTGTTTTCCACATCCTTATTCTCTTTCCTCCATTGATATGCAAAATGGATCTCGGCATTTCTTTTTTTTCGTCTCATATCATATAACATATCATATCATATAACATATAATAAATGAATATTTTTCTCGGGAATTCTCAGACGGAAAGGGACCCATTTTTCTGCTTTAAGAAAAAGAAAAAAAATCTTATCTACCGAATCATTGCACATTTCAATTTGAATTAGGGATTCCGCACACAAATAGAAGGGGTCTTTAACTACATATACATCTCTTACCATAATGTATTACAATATGGAATACAAAAAAAAGAAGGAGGATTTTCAATGCGAGATCTAAAAACATATCTTTCCGTGGCCCCGGTACTAAGTACTCTATGGTTCGGGTCTTTAGCAGGTTTATTGATAGAAATCAATCGTTTATTCCCCGATGCGTTGACATTTCCTTTTTTTTCATTCTAGTTATTGACATAGAAAGGGGTGAAGAAGAGTAGAGATAGAATCAAATATTTGTCTCTCGTTCCCCTCTTTTCTTGTTTTTTTTTTGGAATTCGATAGATAATAGATAGAATAAGGGGCGAACGAGAAAGAAAAAAGTGGATTCAACCTCAGCGAAACTCGGGTTCAGGCTCCAATTAAATTCAAAATAGAGTTAAAGTTAAAAGAAAAGCGAAATGGAAATGTGGCTAGGGGAAGAGTATCATACAATACAAGATACTTAAATGAAATACTGTACTGTGAGTAGAAATATAGTTAGAAATTTTTGTATTACTTACTATTTACTATATGGATTGCAACAAAATCTTTATTTCAGAATTGGATTTTGAGTTGTTAGCAACTTCTATTTTTTTTGGTTCCTTTCTTCTTATTCGCTTTGGATCGGAAAATAGAAAAGTTGGGTGAATCAAAACCCGAAAGGAGGTTCATGGCCAAGGGTAAAGATGTCCGAGTAAGGGTTATTTTGGAATGTACCGGTTGTGTTCGAAATGGTGTTAATAAGGAATTGGCGGGTATTTCCAGATATATTACTCAAAAGAATCGACACAATACACCTAGTCGATTGGAATTGAGAAAATTCTGTCCCTATTGTTCCAAACATACAATTCATGGGGAGATAAAGAAATAGATATAGATCGAACCGAGTGCTTGTGTGTCACTCTTCCAAGGAACATGAAAAAAAATTAGATATATATATCTATCTATTATTCATATATTTAAATAGAAACAACTAAATAGAGACAAACAAATCCTATTAATTCATTTTAGAAATCATTTTTGATTGGATCGGAATAGGATTTTAACGATTAGGATTTTAAGGATAAGGAATAAAAAAATTATGGATAAATCCAAGCGACTCTTTCTTAAATCCAAGCGGTCTTTTCGTAGGCGTTTGCCCCCGATCCAATCGGGGGATCGAATTGATTATAGAAACATGAGTTTAATTAGTCGATTTATTAGTGAACAAGGAAAAATATTATCTAGACGAGTGAATAGATTGACCTTAAAAGAACAACGATTAATTACTATTGCTATAAAACAAGCTCGTATTTTATCTTCGTTACCTTTTCTTAATAATGAGAAACAATTTGAAAGAAGTGAGTCGACCGCTAGAACTACTGGTCTTAGAACCAGAAAAAAATAGGCTTACTCCTCAATTGAATCAAAATCCCAATCAGAACCCAAACACCTGGATGTTTTGGTCAACAAATCCTGGAATCCGTTGTGTTGTAAGAAAAAAAAGAATTGGGGAATAAGAATAAATCTTTTTTTATTGAGCGTGTTCGCTCATTTTGACGATTTTATCATATTATCCCGATTTTATCATAGTAATTTCTATTCTACCTTCCCGGAGTTCATTCTCCAGAGAACTCCATTTAAAAGATTCTGGAAGATTCCTTCCAACCTCCTTATTTTATGATCTCATTGGAAATCATATAAAGACAATTACTATTTGATATAGCTATTTGTGCAAGTATTTTACGATTAAGAAGCAACTGCCCCTTATACAGATTGTGTATTAATCTACTATAAATATAGGATACTCGATTTCGCCGAATTACTGCATTTATTCGAGTGATCCACAAACGACGAAAATCTCTTTTTTTCCTATCTCTATCATGATGAGCCGAAGCCAAAGCTCTTATTTGCTGTTGAGTAATTGTTCGAGTAAGTCTTGAATGAGACCCGCGAAAGCTTGAGGCAAATAAAAGAAGTTTTGTTCTACGTCTCCGAGCTATATATCCTCGTCTAATTCTGGTCATTGAATAAATGAAACTTTGATGAATAACTAATTGATTTCCTTTCTTTCAGTTATTCATTTCCCCTTTCCTAGTCTATTAATAACAAAACGGATTCTTCCAATTTATAAGATGAAAATTCCAATGGCTTTTGCTACTATAACCTTCCCGACCACACTTTTTTCCTTTTTTCTAGGCGCATTGTAAATAAAATAAAGTAGTAAATAGAAATAGATAAAGAAATTGTGGGTTCCATCGTCTCTATGGTTACTTCTTAAACGGTGAGGTCCTTTCTATACACCGGAGCCCTTTCCTTCATTTAATCAATCCTATTGTATTGGTAACTTGTACAGTTACCACTCTTTGGCTCTACCCATGAAGTTTCCAGTAATAGGTCTTTCCTAACGAGATATACCTTATACAGTAACGGTATTTAATTATGAAGTTTGGTTGGGTAGCTGACCCTGTTAGTCCGTTCTTGCAAGAGTAGAAACATAATCTTTCCGCTTTTTAAATAGGATTTCCCCCCGCTTAATGGATAACTATTTGTTACCAATGGGGAATTCTTTCTCATCTTAAATTGCAAATTGAAGTGATTGAATTTGCATCAATGGAAACCATAAATTTCATACACAATAGAAAGATATGATAGATCTATCCTTTTTAGTTTTAGATCGTGAATGGAGTTCTTCCATTCTATCCGATTCAATGGTACTGATCATTGATATTGGAAAATTTGTTTTCTTTCTTTTGTTTTGTCTCAACCCATGATTTAAACGAGTCGCACATACACCCTCGTACATGTTCCTCGGCGCTGAGGGCATCCCCCAAGAGCGGGGGATTTCGTGACGTTTCTGATTGGCTGTCTTGGGTTTCTAATAAGTTGTTTAATAGTTGGCATGCTGAATTATACATTAGGGGTTGGTTTAGATCGATCCTAACCGGACGATTATGAATTTCTTCTATTTAATAGATTAATAGAATATTAAACCCTTAAGAAGTAAGAAGATAAAATCTGAAATCGTGTATTTGCGTGAAATCACTGCTATTTTTTATACAACCGCTACAAGATCAACAATTCCATGAGCTTGGGCTTCTGTTGCTGACATAAAAACATCCCTTTCCATGTCTTCGGATACAACCCATAAGGGCTTGCCTGTTCTTTGTACATAAACCCTTGTAAGGGTTTCGCGCAGTTTCAGTAGTTCTTCCGCTTCCAGGATAAATTCGCCCGTTTGTGCCTCATAAAAAGCGGCAATAGGTTGATGGATCATTACCCTGATTATATAGATAAGATAACATAATAAAATGATATAGATAATAGAATATAATAAAAGATTCCTATAGCTCGACGATCCGTGGAGGGGAAGAGAGAAAGAATAAGAAAAAGATAGAATTGAACAACCGTACGGGCATTTTTGCGCATTGCATACGGCTCTCCAATGGACTTCACTTTTTTACCTTTCATCGAAGAAAGAGAAAATATGGGGTCTCTTATACCCAGATCGGTAAATGATCCAATTACCACCCTTCTTTTTTTTGGAGGAGTTAAAAAATACTATGATGGCCCCGTTGCTTTCTATATTTATTTCGGCTGTTATTCAGCAATCCCAAAGTTTCTTTCTTTTTTTGATTTTCGTACTCTTTGATAACCTAAATCCTGTTAATAATCCTCTGGTGTGAAAAAAGTTTGTGACGCTGAAATAGGCCTACGATAGGTAAGATAAAGTCGTAAATACCCTTCGTTTGTCTCATACTACTCTTTCGATACATAATCGAGAATCTTTTGAAAAAAAAAACAATAAAGAATTTGGATATCGAATTCGAAGTGCCATGCTATTATTACTGAATATTAATAATTCATATGGTGAAGGCATAGTCTTCTTTTTTCTCTCAAATAAAAAACTCATTGGCGCTAAGCGTGAGGGAATGCTAGACGTTTGGTAATTTCTCCTCCGACCAGGATAAAAGACCCCATTGAGGCGGCCAATCCCATGCATATTGTGTGTACATCTGGTCGCACAAATTGCATAGTATCGTAAATAGCGATTCCGGGTATTACCCAGCCGCCAGGAGAGTTTATAAACAAATAAAGATCCTCGGTATCATTCTCTATACTGAGATATACCATAAGACCAATAAGTTGATTCGAGATCTCGCTATCAACTTCTTGGCCTAAAAAAAGTAATCTTTCTCGATAAAGTCGGTTGATTAGGATAAAATTGTATCCTTTAGGAGCCGTACAGGCACCTTTTGATGCATACGGTTCAACATGCGAAAAAAATCAATGTGTAAACTCCAGCCCTCTTTCTTTTTTCATAGCGGGTTCTTTCTAACTTCTAGCGATAGAAAAAACAATTCACTAAACTTATCGAACTAACCTTTCATTGATGTATTTTTTCATCGAGATCCGATTCAAAAATCACGATGTCATTTTCTTGTTCCTGAATGGGCTTCTTCAATTTTTTTAGGTTTATGCTCTACTCCGAGTAAGGATCTGCCCGATTTTTATTTGTACATATAGGACAAATGACCCCAATACCACGTCTTTTTTTTGCTATTACCCCCCCTTTTTTCAATTCATTTCTTTCATGCCTTCTGCTAAATATTCGACGTATTCATATTCATTCCCTTTTGGATTCGATTGATTAATAGTTTGAGATCATTCCTATTTAACGAAATCGAATCGTTTATGATATAAGTAATAATCATAAATATATTACCAATTGGGTTTTTTAAACGGAGCCTGGATACTTGATTTTATTGGTCCAGCCAAGCCGACCATAAATTATTTTAATTGCTAATATTATATTAATCTAGATACCTCCTCACAAAACGGATCTATTTGCACTTCATTGCGCTTCACGCTACAAATTTTTGATAATTCAATTTTTTTTTGGGGGCGAAACGGAGGATATCTCCATCGAGGGAGAGAATGGGGAAATCCCATATGACCCAATATATATGACAAGTCGCACTATACGTCAACCCAAGATGCATCTTCCTCTCCGGGACTTCGAAAAGGTACTTTTGGAACACCAATAGGCATAAACTGAAAGAAAAAAGAATTAAGTACTCTATTTCACTTTGATGTGGAAGCGTAATAATGTGCTTATTATCTTAATAATATCGACCTTTATCATATTTTATATATAGATTGAATAAGTTCAGAAAATAAAGTAAAGGAAAACAGAATGAAGAAAGGAAAATTATTACGAATAGGCCCTTTGAATGATGACCAAATATAGATGCATTCGCTCATAGAAAAGGGAATCAACCCCCATTGCGTATTGGTACTTATCGAGTATAGAATAGATCTGCTTCTCTTTTTTCCTACGAACCGAACTATTCCATTATTACTAAATACTAAAAGAATAGAACAAATATTAATCCTTTTTCCGAGATAATCGGCTGAAAAAAAAAGGGCGGTCCATAGCATAGTTTTTTTTCAATGCAATAATGCAATAAAGTTACATAGTGTCTATTTTTTGTTGATAAAGGGGTATTCCCATGGGTTTGCCTTGGTATCGTGTTCATACCGTCGTATTGAATGATCCCGGTCGTTTGCTTTCTGTCCATATAATGCATACAGCTCTGGTTGCTGGTTGGGCCGGTTCAATGGCTCTATATGAATTAGCAGTTTTTGATCCCTCCGACCCCGTTCTTGATCCAATGTGGAGACAAGGTATGTTCGTTATACCCTTCATGACTCGTTTAGGAATAACCAATTCATGGGGCGGTTGGAGTATTACAGGAGGGACGATAACGAATCCGGGTATTTGGAGTTACGAAGGTGTAGCTGGGGCACATATTGTGTTTTCTGGCTTGTGCTTCTTGGCAGCTATTTGGCATTGGGTGTATTGGGATCTAGAAATATTTGGTGATGAACGTACAGGAAAACCTTCTTTGGATTTGCCTAAGATCTTTGGAATTCATTTATTTCTCTCCGGAGTAGCTTGTTTTGGGTTTGGCGCATTTCATGTAACAGGATTGTATGGTCCTGGAATATGGGTGTCCGACCCTTATGGACTAACTGGAAAGGTACAGGCTGTAAATCCAGCGTGGGGTGTGGAAGGTTTTGACCCTTTTGTTCCAGGAGGAATAGCCTCTCATCATATTGCAGCAGGGACATTGGGCATCTTAGCAGGCTTATTCCATCTTAGTGTCCGTCCGCCTCAACGTCTATACAAAGGATTACGTATGGGCAATATTGAAACCGTTCTTTCCAGCAGCATCGCTGCTGTCTTTTTTGCAGCTTTTGTTGTTGCTGGAACTATGTGGTATGGTTCAGCAACTACCCCCATCGAATTATTTGGTCCCACCCGTTATCAATGGGATCAGGGATACTTTCAGCAAGAAATATATCGAAGAGTTAGTGCTGGACTAGCCGAAAATCAAAGTTTATCAGAAGCTTGGTCTAAAATTCCTGAAAAATTAGCTTTTTATGATTACATCGGAAATAATCCGGCGAAAGGGGGATTATTCAGAGCGGGTTCAATGGATAACGGGGATGGAATAGCTGTCGGGTGGTTAGGACACCCTATCTTTAGAGATAAAGAAGGGCGTGAACTTTTTGTACGTCGTATGCCTACTTTTTTTGAAACATTTCCAGTTGTTTTGGTAGACGGAGATGGAATTGTTAGAGCCGATGTTCCTTTTAGAAGGGCAGAATCGAAGTATAGTGTCGAACAAGTAGGTGTAACTGTTGAGTTCTATGGTGGCGAACTGAATGGAGTGAGTTATAGTGATCCGGCTACTGTGAAAAAATATGCTAGACGTGCTCAATTGGGTGAAATTTTTGAATTAGATCGTGCTACTTTGAAATCCGATGGTGTTTTTCGTAGCAGTCCAAGGGGTTGGTTTACTTTTGGACATGCTTCGTTTGCTCTGCTCTTCTTCTTCGGACACATTTGGCATGGTGCTAGAACCCTGTTCAGAGATGTTTTTGCTGGTATTGACCCAGATTTGGATGCTCAAGTGGAATTTGGAGCATTCCAAAAACTTGGAGATCCAACGACAAGAAGACAAATAGTCTGATGCAACATTGCTCTGTTATTTTTCGCTTCTGGTTTCTATTTTCTGTTTGTGATTTTACATAAGGTACTGGAGAAATCTGGATTGAAAACGCCGCCTTTTCTTTGATTCTTCTTTTTTCTTTAATTCGGGAGATAATCCCCAAAAAACAGGTATGGAAGCTATAATTGTAAACCGCGATCGAATTTATGGAAGCATTGGTTTATACATTCCTCTTAGTCTCGACTTTAGGGATCATTTTTTTCGCTATCTTTTTTCGAGAACCGCCTAAAGTTCCAACTAAAAAAACGAAATGATTTTTCATTATCTCAATTGACGTAATGGGCCTCCCAATATTGCAATATTGGGAGGCCCGTTACGTCAACTAGTCCCCGTGTTCTTCGAATGGATCCCTTAGTTGTTGAGAGGGTTGCCCAAAAGCAGTATATAAGGCGTACCCAGTAAAACTTACAAGTAAACCAGATATAGAGATGGCGACTAGGGTTGCTGTTTCCATTCTTATATAATTTCAAGACCACAATGGATCTATGATAAGATCGTTTATTTACAACGGAATGGTATACAAAGTCAACAGATCTCAATGAATACAAAATAGGATTTATGGCTGCACAAACTGTTGAGGGTAGTTCTAGATCTGGTCCAAGACGAACTGCTGTAGGGGATTTATTGAAACCATTGAATTCGGAATATGGTAAAGTAGCTCCTGGATGGGGAACTACTCCTTTGATGGGTGTCGCAATGGCCCTATTTGCGATATTCCTATCTATTATTTTGGAGATTTATAATTCTTCCGTTTTACTGGATGGAATTTCACTGAATTAGAGTTAGAAGAACCACAAAATCCTAGCTTTTAAATACAAAAAGGGAAGCATTTAGGTCCCGGATTTTGATTTTAGCTCATTTTTTTTTGGTAGTTCGACTTGGTAGTTCGACCGCGCAATTTTTTTGTTTCTGTATTTCCGGAATATGAGTGTGTGACTTGTTATAATTGATCCTATTGCTAGTACAGAGAATGGGTCTGTCGTCTTGATAGAGATGGTTTTACCCCGTCGGATATTTATTCTAGTATCTGGAGCACGGAATATATGAAATAGATCACGAAGTATTCGAACTATGATTCATACTTAATATTCAGACCTCGCGGCCGGATTCCAAAATTAGAAATAGAAATTGAAAGAAGAAAAATCTTTCAAATTCCCATTTCTGCTTTGATTTTGCTCAAAGGACAAACGTTTCTTTGTATTTTTAGTAAGTTTATCTATTCTCCTCGTTGAATAAATGATGATCCAATGGTTCTTACTCGGGGAATCTTTGGACTTAGTTTGAAGGTTTTATTGAATCATCGTGGTTCTAGTATGAATCTGAGGTTTCAATTGATTCATAGGGTCTTAACAAGAAAATTCCTATCAATAATAAAGAAAACAAAAGTAAAACCGCATTACATACAAATAAAAATAACAAATCAAAGAAAAAGAAATAGGTAAATAGAAGATTCAAGAGGCCTGTAACGATCAACATTAAAGACAAGTGAGCCGACTTGATTTTTTGGCATTCTAATTATAACCACAAAGAAGAGCTTTCTGATTTTGACTCTTTCGTATCTTTAGATAAGATTGAATCAGAAGATTAAGAAGTTTCCAATTTTCTATTCCATACCCTTTTCACCCAGTATTGGGGTGTTTTTGTTTGAGCTGTACGAGATGAAATTCTCATATACGGTTCTCGGAGGGGGAGTCTCCCCAGGTTACCTATCTCAATAAAGTTTACGATTGGTTCGAAGAACGTCTCGAGATTCAGGCGATTGCAGATGATATAACTAGTAAATACGTTCCTCCTCATGTCAACATATTTTATTGTCTAGGAGGAATTACGCTTACTTGTTTTTTAGTACAAGTAGCTACAGGCTTTGCTATGACTTTTTACTACCGTCCGACCGTTACTGAGGCTTTTGCTTCTGTTCAATACATAATGACGGAAGCTAACTTTGGTTGGTTAATCCGATCGGTTCATCGATGGTCGGCAAGTATGATGGTCCTAATGATAATCCTGCACGTATTTCGTGTGTATCTCACAGGTGGTTTTAAAAAACCTCGCGAATTGACTTGGGTTACAGGCGTGGTTCTGGCTGTATTGACCGCATCTTTTGGTGTAACAGGTTATTCTTTACCTTGGGACCAAATTGGGTATTGGGCAGTCAAAATTGTAACGGGCGTACCGGAAGCGATTCCGGTAATAGGATCGCCTTTAGTAGAGTTATTGCGCGGAAGTGCTAGTGTGGGACAGTCCACCTTGACTCGTTTTTATAGTTTGCACACTTTTGTATTACCTCTTCTTACTGCCGTATTTATGTTAATGCATTTTCTAATGATACGTAAGCA